TACCACTTATGTCTATTATCTATTCCCATTCGAATTGGATTCTACTATTCGAATAGAATAGAGTACTATTGATGGATTTCGTGGCATTTCAAATTTGACAATAATGACATAGTCACACCACTCCAATTTGGATTGAAAAAGGAGAGTTAGGTTCAAGTCAAATAGGTGTTCTTCGCAATATAATACGAGTCTATTACTAGCAGTGGAATCCAAGTAATTCCCAATATAATATCTCGCAGAAAAACAGTATAAACAAAGCAAGCAAATCAATCGATCAATAAGAATTGAGTTCTTTCTTATGTACTTGATGTTCATAAATACATGGATCTAAAAATTCATTTCAGACAATTGAACCTTCTCAAACTGTTTCTTTTTAAGAACCAAAAATATTTGTGCGAGAACAACAGATGCCAAGAAGAACAAAAGGCCTTGGACACGTGATGGATCTTGAAGTACTATTTCTGCGTCTCCCTGACCAAATCCACCCACGTTAGGATTACTTGTGAGTGGTTGATCAAGCTTGATGGATTCACCTTCTGAAACAAGAAGCTCTGGTCCTGGAGGTATAATATCAACCACTTGGCGTCCATCCGATGCATCCGCTATGGTTATTTCATATCCCCCTTTTTCCTTACGTACGACTTTGCTTACTATACCTGCTGCTGTAGCATTATAGACTGTATTGTTACTCTTACTCCCATCGGGATAAATCTGACCCCTCCCCCTGTTCCCACCTACATATATAGGATATTTTAAGAAGTGAACGTCTTTTTTAGTAGCGGGGTCCGGGGAAAGGATAGGAAAGGTGATTTCACTATATTTCTGACCAGGAACAGGACCTATCACAAGAATATTTTTTTTAGTAGGGCGATAACTCTGAAAAGACAGACTGCCCATCTTTTCTTTCATCTCGGGAGAAATACGATCGGGGGGGGCTAATTCGAATCCCTCAGGTAAAATAAGAACAGCCCCTACATTTAAAGCCCCCCTTTTACCATTAGCAAGAACCTGTTTCAGTTGCATATCATAAGGGATTCTAACAACTGCTTCAAATACAGTATCAGGAAGTACCGCTTGCGGAACCTCAATATCCACGGGCTTACTAGCTAAATGGCAATTGGCACATACAATACGCCCAGTCGCTTCTCGTGGATTTTCATAGCCCTGCTGTGCAAAAATGGGATAGGCATATGAAGTAGATGGCCGAGTTATTACATATATCATGATCGATACAGAAATGGATCGAGTCATCTGTTCCTTTATCCAGGAAAGGTTATTTCTATTTTGCATGGTCCAATCATTGATCCCGAAAATTTCTACAATAAATTTGGTAGGTTGCTAGTATAGTTCCCTATCCGCGATTCTGCTATTGTACTGGAATTATTTTACAGGAATCCAGGAAGAATCCCCTGGATGGGGAGAAATATAAAAAGTGAGTAAGATTTTTAATGGTTTGTTTATGTACGAAGTAAGAAACACTATGATTGGATTAATATCGGTGGATCAGTCTTTAGTCATTCATTGAATGATAAATCACCACAAGTGATGGAGATACGCGATTTAAATAACGGAAGATCCAATATTTCAAAATTGTATCTAGAATGACTGGAAAAGTGGAAACAAGACCCGATATAATTTGATCGTTATGATCAAATCCAAAATCTTTGGAGACAGAGCCAATCATAAGTTCCCAACCATGGGGCGAGTGGAATCCGATACATAAATCGGTTAATAAAAGAATAGAAAAAGCTTTTATTGTATCACTTAAGTTATAGAGGAATTCCTGAACCCAAGAATTAAGAACGACAAGTTCTTCATTACCCAGAGTAGAATAACCACTTAGAATAGCGAAACAGATTATATTTGTCGAGAAGTGCAAAATGCTATGGATATAAACCTCATTCTGCATCTTGACCAATTGTATCGTTTCTTTGTGGATTCCTATATGAAGCTTTTGTATATCTGTCTCCGGGTACTCCTTTATCATTTCGTCCAAAAGGAATAGTTCCTCTAATTCTATGAATTTTTCTAGAACATTCTTTTCTTGAATATCATTCAAAAAAGTTTCGGATTGCCTAGTATTCCACCAATTTGTAACCCAAGATTCCAGACTTTTATTTAATGAGAGAGAGATCCACCAGGGCAAAAATACTATAGATGCAAGATATGGGAGGGTAGTGAATGCTTTCTTTTGTGGCATTTTGAATCTTTGAATTGCTAATGAAACCACCTCATTCGGCGACTCTATCTGATCTGATCTTTCTAGGAAGCATGAGTTCTATAACAAGGTATCGAACCTATGGATCGACTCCCCCTTTTTTATTTGTAATTAATATTTGTAATTAATTGGTTAGTCTTTGGATCGAGAAAGGATATAGAATTAGAATAAGGGTTCGCGTCGAATGAAGAAATCAAAAAAGATTGTTTCCAGATTTATCAATGGGTCAAATTCGAAATAATTGCATCCTTTCGATGAATGCCCAAAAGAGCCGCAGTAATTAATATTATTCGGATTTTGAGACGAAAGAACCCCCTTAGATCCATTATTTCGAAAAGTTTCGCTAGCTACCCACAGCCCGGGAATAATTGAGGGAAATTTATGAAAAATATTGATGTGATGATGAAATCAAAAACGAGTGGCAAAACCTGATAGAAATTGGATGTTATAGTTATATTATAAGAAATCCAATCATTTGATTATCAAGCAGGAAAAGAACGGATAAAAAGAAAGATCGATTGATAAAAAAAAGGAGGGGTCATTTACAATATAGATTAGGATCCATCTCTATCTAACATATCAATTTCAAAATACTGGACCCCCAAAAAAGACGAATTCTGTATTCTGAAATGGTATGAGATATGTGATGAATCCATACTTATTAGACTTGTTACTAGTATGAAAGAATTGAGTTTATTTCCATACGCATAAAAAAGAGTTTTGGTGGACAAAAACCACTTCGTTTTCTGGTTCTTCCATATACATCTACTTTTGCTCGATCGAATGAGCGTTCTGAAAAAGCTTTAGTTAAGTTCTAAAAAAAAAAGATTCCTTAGTTCCTTTCCCAATGCTAATAAAGCATTCATTCTTCAGTTCATTTCAAAAGACTTCAATTGGTACGCGCAAAAAATAGGCCAATTCCGCAGCTTTTTGTTCAATTTCTCGTGGAGTCAAATTCTCATCAGTACGAGTCAAGGGAATGGCTCCCTGGCCTCTGATTTCCATATAAAGGACACGACGGGGAAAAAGACCCTCTTTAATTTCTATTCTAATCGACTGGACATCTCTCATAAGGAATCGAAGGAAGATACGACGACTTATTCCAGGAAATCCCCAACGAAAAATACACACTATTCCCTCTTTTCTATCGAATCGGTCATAACCACTACCTACATTCCACGAAATTGTGGACCACAAATAGGAGCTAATGAACAGACCCGCGATCCCATAGAAAGACATCACGATCCCTTGTGGAAAAAAAAGGATTTGCTGAGCCGGGAATAAAGATATCAGATTCCTACCAAGATAACTAGAAGTTCCAACCAATAAGAATCCTAGTGAACCTAAAAGAAGGATACAGGCCCAGCAGAAATTACTTGTTTTTCGAGACCCCGTTATAAGTTCTATCCATATACGTTCTGATCGCCAGTTCATACTAGATCCAGTTTCATTTTATTGGAATTGAGAGAATAACCCAAATGAATTTGGCTTTACTTTTTTTGTTCCCGAAATAACTCTCATCAACTAGCACTATTATGCTGTGAACCATTAATGATGTGAACCATTAGGAGTAATTCATCAAATTGCTTAAATATAAAAAAGCGTCCGCTTCATATGATCCTACTATGGCTATGGATATCTACATACATGATGTATGAAATGGAAACTCAATGTATCTAATAGATACATTGAGTTTCCATTTCATATCTGCGGATCCATTTTTAAATAGCCCTACCTAATGAATGCATTTATCCATATATCATGTTTCCGCGTGTATAAGAGCGCTTTCATTTGTGTTCGAAGGAAGCCGCGTGTTGTACCATATTCCACTAAATAGATATCTGTATTATGATCAAGTCCAAGCCTTGAAAAAATTGGATGGGATTGGGTCCCATCGGATCTAGACAATCTTATTTTTTTTGAACATGAAGAAATAAAGAAGCCATTGCAAGTGCTGGAAATACTAGGCCTACTAAAGGCACAAAAATAGAAGGTAAATTGAGAGTTGTCATAGAATGGATACCTCGATTTAATATTTGTACCTGTTATAAAGATATCTTATGATAAGTATATCTATTATAAGTATAGAATAATAAGTGCAAAGAATGTAGAACTAAATAAGTGTACCCATTCACTTTTCTAAAAGAAACCGTGAAACTCAAATAAGTCACTCAGAAAATCTTTTAAAGAATTACGCGATACGATTTTGTCAAATAAGCCCTTATCGAATAAATACTCTGCCTCTTGGGAACCTTCGGGTACTGTCGTATTCAATGTTTGTTCAATTACTCTTTTACCCGCAAATGCAATATAAGCATTAGGTTCGGCAATAATGATATCTCCCAACATACCAAAACTGGCGGTGACTCCGCCGGTTGTAGGAGACGTAAGGATTGATATATAAAATAACTTATGAATTGATTGATAATCATACAAAGCAGAAGATATTTTAGCCATTTGCATCAAGCTCAAACTTCCTTCTTGCATGCGCGCTCCTCCGGAAGCACACACTATAATAAGAGGTAGAGATTTTTTAGTAGCATACTCGATCAAACGGGTGATTTTCTCGCCGACTACGGATCCCATACTGCCCCCCATAAACCGAAAATCCATAACCCCCATTGCTAGGGGAATACCCTTTAGTTGACCTATGCCTGTTTGAATCGCCTCATTTAATCCTGTCTCTCTTCGATAAGAATCGATACGATCTTTATAAGGTTCCTCTTCTGAATGAAATTCAATGGGGTCCATAGAAACCATGTCTTCATCCATAGGATTCCAA